TACAACAATCCTCACTTTTCATATTTACTCCTCTATTTTTTATTTACTCAAAAAAATTTCAAAAAAACATTTCATTTTAGAATTAAATTTTAAATAATTAAAATTTAACCGGAATAGAGGTGAGTCGAACACCTAAGGGATAACCCGAACAATTAGCAATCGTTTTAACTTTCCAATGTAAACTATTCCTTATTCATTTTATAAATTTTAAATTTTTATTATCTTATAATCAAATTATATTTTATTTATTTTTTTTAGTTTGTGTTTTTATTATATATTAAACTCCTTTAAAGGGGGTAAATTTTATTAAAATATAATTAAATTATTCAAATTAAAATAATTATAAAAAAATTTTTGTTTTTTTGTTTTTTTGTTAATATATTTATATTCTTTTAAGTATATCTAAATTAAAAACTAAATATATTATATCAATGTTTAAATATATATTATTATAAAACAAAAACAAAATGATTTTTATAAATAGAAATTTAATTATTTTAATTTTAAAATTAATGTAAGTAGATAGCATCTTTAATATAAGAAATTACTAATAATACAAATACATAAGCTTGAATAATAGATACAGCTACTTCTAATCCACATAAAGCTAAGAAGAATGCAAAAGGAATTAAAGTGAATATAGCTATAATAAAGCTACTACTAAACATTTGATATAAGAAAGTAGATAAAATTTTTAATAAAGAATGTCCAGCTACCATATTAGCAAATAATCTTATACCTAATGATAAAGCTCTAGCTAAATAAGAAACAGTTTCAATTAAAACTAATAATGGTACTAAAGCTAAAGGAGTTCCAGATGGTACAAAATAAGAGAAAAAATGTAATTTATGAATATATAATCCAAGTATAGTTACACCTGTTAATATTGTAAATGATAAACCTATTGTTACTATTACAGAAGTTGTTATAGTATATGAATAAGGTATATTACCTATTAAATTACTTATTAATATAAAGAAAAATAATGAATAAATAAAAGGTAAATAAATTTCTTTACCTAATTGTTCTCTTACCATTGTGTTAATAGTTGTAAATACACTTTCTATTGCTATACTTCATTTTGAGGGTAAAATTTTATTTTCATTATTACTTATTATATGTAAACTTAATGTTATAAATAATATTAATAATGAATATAATCCTAAATTACTTAAGGATATATTAATATAACCTAATATAGGTGCTATTATACTTATTAAACTACTTACTTCAAATTGTTCTAATGGAGAATGTATTATTAAATTTAAATTATGTAACATTTTTGTGTTTATTCCTTGTTTCTAAAATTTGTACTAAATTTATTTTTATAAATTTAATAACGAATAACTTCTATAAGAAAATATTATCATTTAATTAAAATTAATTTTTATTTTTAATGAATTATAAATTTAAGTTATAAAGAATTTTTTATATTTTATATTTTATATTTTATATTTTATATTTTTATTATTAATAAAATTTGGGGTTTTATTAACTTATATTTTTGTTTTGTTTTGTTTTTTGTTTTTTGTTTAAATATTTGTAATTTTGTATGTTTTTGTTTAAAAATATTTAGAATATTTATATAAAATATATAGCCTTTACCAGATTCGAACTGGCACTAGCAACTTGAAGGGTTGCTGTACGACCATTATACTAAAAGACCTTATTATAATATTATAATTAATTTCATAAACTTAGAATTATTTATCCTTATATTCAATTATATTCTTTTAAATAAAATTAGCCTTCATCATTTTAAGTCAGTTGGGAAAAGACTAAAAGACTTTGTTGAAAAAAGTGGATCAGATTCGAACTGATATCTGTAGTTTGAGTAGTCCTACTGCTATTCCGATTTAAGCTACCACTCTTGTTTGTAAATAATTAAGCAGACCTGTCAATGAAAAAATGAAAAAGAATTTAAAAACTTAAGTAGTATTTAGTACTAGAAAAACCCTATTTAATAATAGATACTTACCTATCAGAATTAACATTTAATTCTTAATTAAAATCGATTATTATTTATTTTATTATTTAAAAATAATAATAATACTTTTATGAAAAACTTAATGAACTTAAATCTACACAAATGCATTCTCTTCACTCACAATTTAGGTTCATTTGATGGTTATTTAATTTTTAAAGGACTATTAGAATTGCCAGGCGTAAATATAGATAAAGTTAATTCTATTATAGATGAACTACCTAAATTTATTGCTATTGATATAAATTGAAGAAACACTAAACTTATATTTAAAGATTCATTAAGAGTTTTCCCAGTTTCTTTGGTAGAATTATGTAAAGTTTTTGAAGTAGAAGGTAAATTATTTCCTTATAACCCAGAATTTAATAAAATTTCTTTATTTGATAACAAAGAACTACTAGCTCAATTCATAGAATATAGTAAACAGGATTCAATTTGTTTATTAAAAGCTTTAACTAAAGCTCAGGATATATATTTAATTGAACATAAAGTAGATATTGCTACAATATGAAGTACATCTACTTTATCCTTTAAAATCTTTAGACAAGGTTTCTTAGATATCAATATACCTACTTTAACTAAAAAATTGGATGATTTAATTAGACTAGCTTATATCGGAGGTTCTACTGATTATTATTTAAAATATGGAGAAGATTTAAAACATTATGATGTAAATTCATTATATCCTAAAGCAATGTGTAATCCTATGCCTATTGAATTCTTAGGAGAATCAGAAGGAGTAAATGTTAGATTAGAAGATATCTTTGGATTTGCAGAAGCTAGAATTACAGCTCCTGATAATCTAACAATTCCTTTACTACCATTTAAAGTTTTTAATGAAACTTTACATCCATTAGGTAGTTGAATCGGTATTTACTTTACAGAAGAATTAAAAGCTGTAGAAAAATTCGGTTATAGAATTGAATTAATTAAAGTATATAATTTTAGTAAAGCAAATATATTCAATAAATATATAGATTATTTTTATGGTATTAAAAAGGTTTCTACTGGTGCTATGAGATTAATAGCTAAAATGCATTTAAATCAAATATACGGATATTTTGGTAGAAGAAGAACCTTAATTGAAACAAGAAATGTTTATAAAAAAGATTTAATGAAATATTATGGTTCATATACTATCTTCTCTGAAATAGATGTAAACGAACAAATTAGTACCCTATTGATGAGTAGTAATTTAGATTATGATTTAATAAATGAAATTAAGGATTATACTCAATTGGATTTAATGACTAGTTTTAGAAAAGTTAAATCTAATGTAGCTATTGCAGCAGCTGTTACGGCTTATGCTAGAATTGAAATGATTCAATATAAAGTTCTACCTAATATAAAACTATATTATACGGATACTGATTCAATTTTTGTTGACAAAGATCTACCTTCAAATTTAATTGGAGATGATTTAGGTCAAATGAAAGATGAATTAGGAGGAGGTTTAATCGGCAAAGCTTATTTTCTAGGTATAAAAAAATATGGTTATATAGATCAAAATGGTTTAGTTCATTCAGTTTTCTCTGGAGTAGAAAGAAATAGTTTAACTTGAGATGAAATAGAACGAATTGCTGATGGAAATATAATTGAAAAAAATTCTCCAGCTAAATTCTATAAAAACATTGATAATTTAAATATTAATATTAAAGATCAATTAAAACTTTCTATTCAATTTAAAACTAGTAAAAACTTAGTAGGAAATACTTATCGAACTAGATTTATTCATTTTGATTTTTTAATGCAAGTTGATTTTTATTTACAAATTATTAAAAACAGAATAATAAACCTAATTAATAAATATCAATTAAAATAGAATACCCCCTTACCTCGCCTTATCATTAAAGAATTCTTTGGTAAGAGATAATTTCAATTTTAGGCTGATCCCCTAATATCATTTTGTAAATAACAAAGACAGAATGGGAATTGAACCCTTCTACTAACTAATGAGATTAGCGTGCAAACCGTTACACTAAACTGTCTAAACATAATTTAATAAAATTAATTAATAAATTATAAAAAAATTGAACACTATTGTTGTAAAACGTATACGAACAAAGAGACTTGAACTCTTAAGGAATTACTTCCACTCCTGCTTAAGAAGAGATTGTTTACCAATTTCAACATGTTCGCTTATTTATTACTCTTTTATAGTTTTTTATATTTTTTAATTTAATTTAATTTAATTTAGTTTTTTTATATTCTTTTGTAATATAATAATATAATAATATAATAATATAATAATATAATAATATAATTATGATTTTTATTATTATTAAAAAGAATGAATTTATATTTATAAAAACCAAAAATTCAATAAATAGTATATAATAATAAGGTGTTAATAGGACTCGAACCTATGAAAAAAAGTATTAACAGTACTTCGCAATAACCTCTCTGCCATAACACCAAAGTGATAAATAAATCTTTAAATAATAATAATATAAAAATAAAATATGGTAGGCACGATTCGAACATGCTGTATGTCTCCTACCCAAAAGGAGCGACTGACCAATTTGTCATCTACCATTTGAAAATTTTAATAATAATTTTAATATTGAGCAGTAAAGGAATCGAACCTTTTACGGCGCTAACCAATTCTTTTACAGAGAATCACCATTACCAATCGGATCACCTGCCCTTATTTTTATTTTATTTTTTTTTTATTATTTTTAATGATTTCATTATAAATTCTGAAGTAAAATATTTATATTTAATTGTAATATTTAATTATAATATATAAAAAGAAATTAATAAATATTCTTTTAAATACAAAATATACTTAGAATTGAAAGCACCTGGACTTGAACCAGGACTTTCTCCTTAAAAGGGAGACACTCAACCACTCAAGTTCTGCTTCCTTAGAAACCAATTTATAATTTTATTTTTATTTTTATTTTTAATAATTAAAATATTATATAATCTACTGAGTTGACCAGATTCGAACTGATATTATTCATTACCAAAAAATGATGTTTTTCCAAATTAAACTACAACTCATATTTAATTATTTTATTATAAATATTAATAAAATTTAATAAAATAAAAAATAAATTATATAAATAATATTTGCCAAAAACTGGAATCGAACCAATATCAAAGTCTTACAAGGAATTCGTTTTACCAATTAAACTATTCCGGCTCTATAAAAAATTTTATTTTTATATAATATTTATATAATATTTATATAATATAAATTGATAAAAAATAATGCCCCGAGAGAGAATTGAACTCACATCTCTATATCTTCAGAATAGCGCTTTGACCACTAAGCAATCGAGGCTTAAATTATAATTTATATATTTTAGCATAATTTTATTAATATTATATAAATAAATAATTTAAAATAAATTATAATAATATTTGGAGAAAGATAGACTCGAACTATCATATTTGTAATGCAAATACAACTGATTACCAATTATCAGATTCCCCCTTAGTTTAAATATTCTTTTAAATTATTATAAATTAAAAATTTTCTATTGAGCAGATCCCCCATTTATAAAAATTTAAGTTAAATTCAAATTCTATTGGCTCTTTTAGACCTTTATATATATACTATTAGTTAGAATTAAAAAATTAATAATTAATACAAGGGGATATAAATGAAAGAAATATAATATAATTAATAATAAATTATTAAGAATTATAAACAAACAAAATTAATAAATAAAATTAATTATTTTTTATAATTAGTTTGTGTAGAATTAGCAATAGATATAGCTCCAGAACCAATTTCTAAAATAAATCCTATAGTTAATACTACAAAGAAAATTAAAGCTATACTAAATCCAAAAGTACTTACTTTATATAAAGTAACAGCAATAGGGAATAATAATAAAATTTCTAAATCAAAAATTAAAAATAACATAGCAACTACATAAAATTGAATTTGGAAATCAGTTCTATTTTGTTTTCTAATAGCTGAATAACCACATTCATAAGCTGAAATTTTAGATTCATCAGGTCTATGTACTGAAAATAAGAAATTTAAAAATAATAATACTAAAGCTAATATAGGAACAAAAAGAAATAACATTAATAAATTATTCATTAAAAATTAAATAAAGATAAAGAAAGTATTGTTGTACTATTTAATAAAATTGATGGTTTAAGAACAAAGAATAAAATAGATAATGTTAAAGTAGATATAATAAAACTATTAGTACTACTTATTTCTATTTCTGAATTAGAATTTAAATTATTTATTATTTTTATTTCTTTATCACTATATTCAGAGGTATTTACTTCTTCAGTAAAGATTATTTTTATTATTTTTAAATAATAAGAAGCACTTATAATACTTACAATTATAGCTATAATAGACATGAAATAATATCCATTTTGAATTGCTGAATATAATACAAATTGTTTAGAGAAAAATCCTATTAAAGGAGGTATTCCAGCCATACTAAATAAACAAATTGTTAAACTTATTGATAATACAGGATTTAAGAAAAATTGACCTTTTAATTCAGATATATAATTAATATCATTTTCTGTTCCTGTTTCATCTTCAACCATTATACTTTGTATTAAATCTCTAAAGGAATTTTTTATTATATAACCAAATAATATTATTATTAAAAAAGTATTTAAATTAGTAATAGTATATTGTATTATATAAAATATTAAAGCTTCTATTGATTGTTCAGAATTAATAGCTAAAGCTAATAAAATAAATCCTACATGAGATATTGTACTATATGCTAATAATCTTTTTAATTTAGATTGAGCTAAACCTAATATTGTTCCTATCAATAATGATAATAATGAACTTATTAATAATAAATTTTTACTTCATAAATAATTATTATTTATTATATTATTTAAAGGATTTAATTCTAATAATAAATTAATATTTTCTATTAAATTAATATGAGTTTGAATTTCAAATAATATTAATAAAATAGAAATTTTAGGTATAATAGTTAATCAAGTAGTTATAATAGTAGCACTATCAGCATAAACATCTGGTGCTCAATTATGTAAAGGAGCTGCTGCTATTTTAAATAATAATCCTATAAAAATTAATATTAAACCTAAACTAAAACCTAATAATATATTATTATCATTTTCAATTACTGATATCATACTATATATAGATTCTAAATTAGTTAAACCTGTGAAAGTATATATTAATCCACAACCTAATAATATTATACAAGAAGCTAAACTTCCTAATAAAAAATATTTTAAACCTGCAGATATTGCTAATTCTGAATGTCTATATAAAGAAGCTAATATATAAACTCCAAATGATTGTAATTCTAAACTTAAATATAAAGTTATTAAATTTGAAGAAGATACTAATAATAAAGAACCTAAAGTTGATATTAATACTATTATTGAATATTTTATTCTATAATTATTTATTGATAATATATTTTTACCTGCTTCATTTAATTCTAAATTATTATCTATAAATTTATGATTTATTAAAGGTCAAGCTATTAATATTACAGAACCTGTTAATACTATAACTATATCAAATAATTGTGTGAATAAAGTAATTTGAAATAATCCACTATAGATACCTATACCTGATCCAATTGACTGAATATAAAAAGCATTAAAAGCTAATGCTCCAGTATAAAGTAATAATAGAGATGATATTCTTAAATATAAATTTGGAGAAATATTTCTATTTATTGAAGGTAGGGCTATTGCCACTATAAGAATCATGATACTAATAAACATCATTACTTTTATTTTTTATTTTTATTTTATTTAGAAGATTTTATAAATATTATTTTATTATAATATTAATTAATACATCCTATTGGATTTGAACCAATATATAAATGCTTCGAAGGCAAACGCTTTTCCAATTCAGCTAAAGATGTTACAGAATTATATCTTGTATCAAACTTTAGATTTTTATTATTTGTTTATACTTTTTAATGTTATAACTAAATAAATAAAATTAAATTGTTAATTGTTTTTGTTTTTTGTGTTTGTTTTTAATATATAAATTATATAATTTGATATATTTATATAATTCCTGTAAGAGAGTTAAGAAATTTATCTTAATTTATTATTATATTATATTATTATATTATTATATTATTATATTATTAATTAATATTAGTTTATATTAATATTTCATTTATTTAGACTTTTAATTTAATTATAATAAATTATTTAATATTATATAAATTTATTAATATATTTTTATTTTATTTTTTATTTATATAATACGAGTAAAGAGACTTGAACTCTTACGATTATAAAGTCATAAATTCCTAAGATTTACCCGGCTACCAAATTTCGGCACACTCGCAAATTAATAACTATTTATATTCTTTATTTAATTTATAATAAATACAATTTGTATTTAATTTATTAATTCTATATATTCTATTTTATATTAATATTTAAAATATTCTTTTTATAATCTTAATTAATAATAAAAAACATTTTAATAAAAATAAAATAAAATAAACTTTATAAATAAGAGATAGAGTAATTGAAACTCTCTCTGCATAGTGTAAATATGCCGTTTTACCACTCAACTAATCTCTTATAATTTATTAATTATTAAATTATTAAATAATTTAATTATTTAATTATAAAATAAAAAAGGGGGTAAAATGAATTTATTTTCCAGCAGCACTTTCCAGTACGGCTACCTTGCTATGACTTTTGAGATGTTACTCAAATGAATTAATAAAAACTAATTAGTTTTAACATAGTCGTTTAAAATATAATAATAATATAATAAACTATATTAAAATATATAAAATATAAATTAATATTAATAATGAAAAAATTTCTAATTATATTCCCATTTCCATCATTATAAGCTTCTTCCCAGCGACAGACAGTTAGTTCATCACGGATGCTAGTTTCACCGTTGCGCTAATTATCAACGATTACTCGAAATTCCTTCTTCATGTTCCCGAATTGCAGAGAACAATCCGTCTAAATTTATATTTTAACTTTTTTTAATGATTAGCTCCTCCTACTTTCCAAATTTAAATTTTACTATAAAATTTAAAAATAATGAATTATAAATCTTTCGATTATATATTTTATTAAAACAAAAATAAAAATATTAACCTGAATAATAAAATAAATATTTAATTCCTTTTAGGAAAAAGTATAGCATCACTTTGTAAAAGTTTTTGTGGCACGTCTATAGCCCAGTTCATAAGGGCCATAACGACTTGTCTTAGCCCCAAATGAAACTCTATAAGAATCATTAATTGTTAAGTATATAATATAAAATATATATAAATTATAATATTTTTAATTAACAATAGGGATTTCGTCCGTTAGCGGAATTAACCTCAGTTCTCACGATACGGACTGAAGACAGCCATGCAACACCTGTATTAAATGTTCTAATATATTCTTTAAATTTTATTTAAAGTTAAAACATTCCTTTATAATTTTAAAATATATAAAAAAATAAAGTTTTTATTCAAGAACTGGTAAGGTTTTACGCGGATTATCGTATTAAATAACATGCTTCACTTCGTTTGCTCCGAAACCGACTAATTTTTTTGTTTTCAACTTTGCAGTCGTACTCACAAGGCGGAATGGTTATCGTGTTAACATTGCCATTAATAATTTATTATTAATAACTACCATTCATCGTTGACAGAGAGGGGTATTTTGGGTATCTAATCCTATTTCCTATCCTCACCTTCGTTTCTGAGCGTCAATCATTAATGGAAAAAAAGCTTTCGCCTTTAATATTCTACTTAGTATCTAAGGATATCAGACCTACTCTAAGCATTATTTAATTTATCCTCTATTTGATTCTAGCTTTTATTTTTTTACTTATTAAATTAAAATATAAAATATTAATTAAATTAAAAAGTAAGTTTAAAAGCCGCCTACAAACCCTTTACGCCTGATTAAGACGATTAACGTTTGTGTCTCTGGCCTTACCGAGTCTTCTGGCACCAGATTTGGACGACACTAATAATAAGGTAATATCATTATTTTCCCTTATGTTATCAATTATTATAATTGATTTCAGTTAGCTAGTTCACTCTTTCGAGCATTGACTAATATTCTCGACTGCTGGTAGTATTAAACTACTTGGGAGATTTCATTCCCAATGTGGCCATCTGTTCTCTCAAACATAGCTATTGATCGTCGGCTTGGTAGGCTTTTACTCTACCAACTACCTAATCAAGATAAATAGTATTTTATAACAGAAAATTTCCTTTAATATAAATTAAATTTTTATATTTAACTTATTTTAATTATTAATAATTAAATTTATTTCCTATCTATGGAAATTATAAAGTAACTTATTTATTTTTCTCACCTTTACACCTTATTTCTTTATAATATTTTATATAATTATTAATAATATAATTTATTGTCAGAAACAATGATTTGCATGTCTTAAACTACTGAACAACGTTCAATCGGAACCAAAATTAAATTCTTATGATTTTTAAACAATTATTTTATTTTTTATTGTTATATTTTATATGCTTTATTGCAATATTTAGTATCTCTTTTAAAGATTTGTTTCAATTTTAAACTATCATTTATTTTTTGTTGTTTTTTTTAAATATATCTTTCTTTAATTTCAAGATCGATTTTTGGGATTTGTAATACAATTACTTCCTTTAAAGCGATAGGTCTAAATTTTAATAATAAAATAAAATTTACCAAGTTATCTATCCCATAATTTTAATAAACTATTTATATTTGTTTAAATAAGAAGTTACTAAGATTTGTCTACTTAAACTAAGTATAGTTCCGTCACCTCTAGTTTCTTCTGAGGTTAAGATAAGAAGAATAATGTAAGCTTTATTAAAGTTTAATTTTTGTAAGAAGTCTTTAAATTTTACTAATTCTAGTTGAGGAATCTTGAAGTAATGATAATAACTTATCTTGAATAGTTTTATTCTTTGCTTGTTCTGTTAAAATGTTATATTGTCTTTTGAGAAATCTATTAAGTTGAATGTTATTATATAAAATTTTTAAAATCATTATTGTATAAATTGTTTATCTGCATTTTTGAAAAGTAAGTAGATTATAAAATAGACGAATCAGATTTGAACTGATATCTGCAATGTGAGCAATATTACCATTATTCCTTTAAACTACCGTCTATTATTTAGAAGGGGGTAAAATATATAAAATTAAAAATTAATATAAATTTAATCTATAAAACAAAAATTTATATAGAAAAATTTAATAAGGTGAGATATTAAATGCTATTAGAATACTAGGAACTAAGATAATAAAAGCTACACAAACAGGTAATAAATTTAATCAACATAATTCAATTAAAGCATCATATCTCATTCTAGGTAAAGTAGCTCTAAATCATACAAACATAAAACAGAATATACATGTTTTTAATCCTAATATAATAGATTGTAAATTAATGAAAGAATCATTAATAAATAATTCAGGCATATGATATCCTCCTAAGAATAAAATAGAAGTAATACAACTAAATAAAACAATAGAAGTATATTCAGCTAAGAAGAAGAAAACAAAAGGTACACTAGAATGTTCAGTAAAGAAACCAGCTACTAATTCAGATTCAGCTTCTTGTAAATCAAAAGGTGTTCTAGAGGTTTCAGCTAAAATAGAGATAAAATAGAATATAAATACTGGAAATAATGGTATTATATATCAAATAGCTTGTTGATTTTCTATTATACTTGTAAAATTAAATGAACCAGTTAATATAATAACAATTAATATTGCTGAACTTAAAATTAATTCATAACTAATCATAGCAGCTGTACTTCTTAAAGAACCTAAGAAGGCATAAGTAGAATTAGCAGATCAACCAGCAAATAATATTCCATAAACTCCTAATGAAGATAAAGCTACTGTATAAAGTATCCCTAATGAAAAATCAGATAATGATAAACCTTGTCCAAATGGTATTATACCTCATCCTAATAAACTAAATATTAAGGAAGAGATAGGAGCTAAATAAAATAATATTTTATTAGATTGAGATGGTATAACTGTTTCTTTAACTATTAATTTAAGAGCATCACTAAAAGGTTGTAATACACCATAATAACCTGTAGTATTAGGACCAACTCTTCTTTGATGAGCAGCTAATTGTTTTCTTTCTATGATTGTCATAAAAGCTACAGATAATAATATAGGTAATATTACTAATAATACATCTAATAAATTAATTAATATATTTAACAGAGTTAAAATTAAAATATTTGTATTCATAGATAATTATAAATTTTATCTTTATTTATATTTATATTTTGGTTTTGATGACTATTTATATTTTAATTTTTTTTACATATTATTTTTAATATTATAATTTATAAAAAAACAATTATAATATTATTTAAAAATTAAACAATTATAAAATTTAATTATAGTCTGAGATTTTTCAAAAATTTAAATAAATATAAATATTGATTAGAAATAGTTAATTAAAATTAACAAAATAACTTAAAATTTTATTTAATACTTGTATTTACATTAAAATATAAATTATAGTATAAGATCAGATATTTTAAGTATAATAAATAATTAAACAATAAATAATTAAATATATTTTTATATAAATAAATTATTATATAAATTATAATTAATTAAAATATTTCTTTATATTAAATAATTATAAACAAATTAATTATAAAATATAAAGTAGAAGACATTGTAACAATATTTTTGTATATAAATTAACCTTAAATAATAGGTTAAATGATTTTAATGATTTTACAAATATTATTTGTTAAAAATAAAATAAAATAAAATAAAATAATTCTTAATAATAAAAGTTAAACTATTTTTAATATAAAAATATTAAAAATTAAATTTTATATTATCAAATAATTTTAATAAATAATTTTAATAATTAATTTTAATTTAAATTTCTAAAATATTAAATTCTTATTCTCTTTTGGATTCGAACCAAAATTAACACTTTAGAAGAATGCAGTTCTACCATTGAACTAAGAGAATTTATTTTCATACTTTATTTAAGTAATAATTAATTTATATTTTTATATTATTTATTTATTAATTTAATTAAACTCTAGCTAAAAGTTTAATGTATTATTTATAATAAACTATAATTTTTATAATAATTAATAGCTTTCTTTTATTAAAAATGATTTAAAATAAAGCAATATTTAATTAAAGTTAATTTAGAGTTAAGAGGGAATTGAACCCTAATATTTATAGATTTTGCAGATCTACTACAGAAACCATCTGTAAACTTAACTCTTTTTTACAATAAAATATTTATTTTATTTTTATAATAAATACAATTTCTGTGTTTAGTTGATTAAATCTTACTCCATCTCCTAATTAAATAGATTAGGTCTAATATAAAGTAAAATATTAGAAAAAAAAAAAATGTTGAAATAAATTCTTTTGTTTTCTTTTGTTTTTTTTTGTTTTTGTTTTTTTAATTGACAACTTAAAAGTTAGTTGTGATTAGCAAAACTGGAAGAGAGAGTACTATACCAAGAAAGATATGAAAAGGTTGGATTTTAATAGAAGAAATATCTCGAATAATAATAAAGTCTAAAAACCTTTCTATACTAAATGAGAGAATAATATATTAAACAAAGATAAATATAAAAATATTCCTTTATTATATAAAAAGATTTATCATAAAATTAAGAATAGGGGGTAAAATTTAATTAAATTATATAAAATTGTATAAAAAAAATTATTTTTTATTTAAAGAAATAAATATAGGTGCTATCATAGCTAATAATAAAATAATACTACAAATTATTAATAAAATAGCAGCATAAGTATAAATTAATTGTCCTATAGCTTCAATTTGACTAAATGAAATGAAGGTAGTATCTGCAATATTAGATTGATAGGTTGTATGAATATTATTAACAAAATTTAATTCATTATTATTTCAAATAAATAAATTAAAATTAGTAATAGTATCTAAGATTAAATTTAAACCAGATACATTATTAAAACTAAATGGTAAAATATTAAACATTTCATATATAAATAATGAAGCAACTACAAAAGCTAAAGGTAAATTTTTAGTATATTGTTTTCCAGTATCTATTATATCTGTTAATGATATATTAATCATCATTATTACAAATAAAAATAATACAGTTATAGCTCCTACATATACTATTATATATGATAAACCTAGAAAACCTATTCCAGATAATATTAAATAACCTGCAGCATTTACAAATACAGATATTAAATATACTACTGAGATTACTGGATTTTTAGATGTTATTACTAATACACTTGATATTATAGTTGTAAAACTTAATATATTAATTAAGATATATTTCATTTTTGTTTAAATTTAAGCCTACATTAATTATATAATTAATGTTCGATCTAATAATTTTATATATAATATATTAATATATTAATATATTATAAATATACTTGAACAATTTAAGGCTATAAACATTAAAATATTAATATTATTAAAAATTTAATTATAATTTAATAATTTATTATTAATAAATTTAAAGTAGGTTAAACCTAAAAATATTATACTCTAATTAAAGAATATTTTTGGAATATTATTATAATATTTTATAATAAATTTCTGTTTATTTACAGAAAAATTAAGCTCTATTTATGTAAGATTTTATTAAATTTAAAATTTTATTTCTATTTATTTAAATCTTTAATTAGTTTATAAAATTAAACAATAATTACATTTATTTAGAGGGTCACTAATAAATTATTTAGTGAAAACTGAATAGTAAATATCCTCTTTTATGTTTTATAATTTAACTAATTCTAAAATCCTTGAAAGATTTAATAAAATAATTAATAAAAATGAAGATAATATTATAAATGAACCTATAGTAATTGAAGAAGATACACCTCTCTATAAAAATAAATATGTTATTATTGGAGGATTATTAATTATATCTGGTTTAACTTGATATTTTTATGATGATTTAAAACCAGTAGCAACTTCACTTCTAACTTGGATTAACACTTTTAGATCCAGACCAGATCCGGACAGGGATAATCTTGGCAATAGCAACACGGCACCTTCTAATTCACTTCTTCAATCTTTAAAAAATAAAGTATACAAAAGAGTTTATGGTGATAAGCCAACTCCGGATCCAGATACCCTATTTGATGCAGGAATTCTTACACCTTTTTCAACGCAAGATAATACTTCAACTACTACTTCAACTCCGACTTCAAATAAATCAATAGAATTATTTACAGAAGATAAAGGTAAATTACCTGATTTTATAGACGAAATGACTCCAACTGAAATTACTAGAAGATTGAACTCACAATTAACTGGTTTATCTGAAATAAAAGGTGAAGATTTCAATTACGAAAGTAATTGTGTTATAGGTGAAATTGAAACTTTCTTAAATTATAACAATAAAAGCTCATTCCCTAAAGCAGTAATTCAAGCTGGACTATATAAATTATTAGTATCTCGATTGGATAAACTTAGAGAAACTAATTTTGATGCTTATAAAAAATGAATTGAAAAAGATTGAAAAATATTTAAAACAATTGAAGATTTCTTACATTTAGAAGAAATTGAAGCTGCTCAATCTGATACTTATGAAGAAGTAGCTAATGCCACAATTAAAGAACAAGATGTTTGAAGTGATAAAGCTAATACTCCTGCTAGTCAACCTGCATTATTATCACCTTTAAATAATAATGAAAATTTAAATCTTATGATTGATGACAAAGATTTTCAAGATTTTGCTTTTAAAAAAATAAAAGATGATAGTTTTCCTTCGACTAGTAAAATTAAGTTGGAAGATTTAAATGTTCAAAATCAAACAATAGAAGAAATAGAAAATTTAAATTCTTCTAATTCATCTATGGATCTTTATTTTAAAAAGGAAGAAAATCTATCAGTTGAAGAAATTAGAGCTAAAAGATTGGAACATTTTTCTCCTAAAAGGGAAGATAATTTACCAATAATTGAAGTTAACCAAGAAGATGTAATTAAAACTGTTAAACCTTCTCCTAATATTGGTAAACTAGGTTTACAAACTTCTATTGAAGATAGATTAAAAACTTCACCTTTAATACACAAAACTAGTATTTCAAATTTATTTGATGATACAATGAATTTATTTGATGAAGATGATCCAAATGATTTAGGTATCGATACTTCGGGAGATTCTTCTAATAAACAAGAAACTAAAGTTGAAGTTAAAATAGATAAAAATAATCATAACTTCAATATTCAATTAGGTGAATTAAAACAACAGGTAAAACATATTCATACTAGAACTAACGATGGATATCTTGCTACTTTCTCAACTTCTGATATTGTAAATGATACACTACCTTGAGACAAATCAAATAGGAAATTTTATAATAAAGGTTCTAATCTATCACAAGTTTGAGTTGAAGATGTAAATGGTAATAATATCTGTATACACGATCTAACTGAAAATATTGAACCCCCTGTTGAACCTGTTACTCGAGTAAAACATAAAGCTAGTTTCGCTCCCTTATTATCAGCTATTAAAAGTAAAAGATTAGAATATGGGAGTCCTACTTCAATAGGACCAGATGTTATCTTACAAGCTGAACATAATCTAAGTGACGCTGATGTTAAACCTAATCCTAATTGACATGATATACCCTTCAATGATTCATGAATAGTTGACCCTAAAAAAATTAATTTTGAAATTAAAACTGGAGATATTTTTGAAAGATTTATAAATATTAATTTTGGAGATCAAAAAGATAAAGTTAATAAAATTTTAATTATTACTAATGACGGTTTTACTAATTTCCTAGATCCTATTGTAGGTAAATCTTCTTTTTCTTCAATTAAATGAGATAATAGAGGTATTACAAATCCTAACTCTAAAGATTTAGAAATATTTAAAGTTTGAATAATGGATAAAAATCTTGATACTCACGAAATTTATTGTAATCCAACTCCTAAATTTCTCGATTGCTTTGATGAAAACTCTGGAAAAAGTTTTTAATCTTAAACCAAAACCAATGTATTTACTATTAAAATATAAAAAAATAGAAATAGTTTTAATTTTAAGTAAACAAATTTTAATTACAAATCAGAGTTCATCTGAAATTATTAACTCTTATTTAACTTTTAAAATAGAACAAGCTTTTAAAGCTTTAGATATAAAATTTAATGAAAATAATACAAAATATCAAATAGTATTAAAGTATAAAAAAATTGAAATAATCTTTTAAAAGTTAAAAGTTAAGTTTTCAAAGTATTCGTAATGGATAAGAAATTTAAAACTCAAGAAATTTATTGTAATCCTCAGGTTAATTTCCTTTAATATTCTTAGATGTTTTCATGACAATTCCGGTAAAAGATTTTAACTTTAATTATTAATAAATCTACCCGTTTTAAGGAGAAAGTGGATCAGATTTGAACTGATATCTCTAATGTGTGCAGTATTATTGCTTATTCCAAATTAAGCTACCACTTTTGTTTTTGTTTTAATTTTCTACTTTTGTTTTTGTTTTAATTTTCTTAAAATAAAATTATTGACATGCACATTTCATCTATTAATTTAAAAAGAAAACAAGTAATGATCAACAATAGAATGTCTCATGCTTTGCTATTAAAAATTTGTAGTAAATCAAATTATTTTTATTTTTATTTTAAATAATTATTTTAATTCTTCTCTTAAATTTTAGATTAAACTATCATTTTATTTTTAACTATCAAATTTAAAGAGATATTATATTATATTAATATTTATATTTATACAATAAATGATCTTAATCTTTTATATTAGTCATTAAAATATATAAAAATATAATTAATGAATATTTTTTTTATAGATTAATAAATAATCAAATATAGTATATTCAAACTAAATATAATAATTTTTTTAATTATGTTATTATAAAATTAAAAATTGGACAATTTTAAACATCAAGTCTATTTTATAAATTAGTAATGCTAAACTAAATAATTCACAGTTACTTACATTTGCATCCTATCAAGAAATGTTCTATTTCTTATAAAATTAAATTATATTTCATTTCTAAATAAAATATTATGGATTAATAAATTAAAAAGAAATATTATTTTAAAAAAAAAAATAATAGAAATAAATTTAAGATAGTATCTAGGGGTTAGTTTCTTGCTTTATATACATTCAGCGCTTATCTAATATGTTTGTGGCTACCCAACTATGCCTGTTTAATTAATAAATTAAATTCAACAATTGGTACACTAGAGAAACACAGCCTATTGATCCTTTCGTACTAGAAGGTCTTTCCCTTTTTACTATTTATCTCTTCAGAAGATAGGGACCATACTGACTCACGTCGTATTAAACCCAACTCGCGTACCCTTTTAATCGGCGAACAGCCGAACCCTTCCAAGCTTCTACACCCGGAGGATAGGATGAGTCGACATCGAGGTGCCAAACAGCCGGGACAATGTGTACTCTCGCCGGCTATCAGCCTGTTATCCCTAGCGTAACTTTTATCGATTGATCCCCGTCTATTCCATTATATAGCGAGGGGTCACTATGCCCTACTTACGTATCTGTTCGACTTCTAAGTCTTTCAGTTAGGTATGCTTTCCGCCATTATACACTTCAAAACCTTTCACTGGTTTATTGATCTCCATTCAATTTCTAGCTATACCTTGTAATAATAAATTTTATTTTATTTTTATTTAATTCTTTTTTTGTATTAAAAAAATACTAGAGAATTAATAATATTATTTTTTTTGTCTGTATATTATAATAAATAATTATAATATTATAAATTAAAAAATCTTTGGATGTACTTTGCTACTTTTTTAAAGACGACCGCCCCAGTCAAACTACCAATTAGTCATTTCTCCCTTAAATTTCAATTTATAAGGTAAACAAGGATTTAATTCAAATTCTAAGGTTTTCCAAATTGTTTTCCAAATTAAGTCTATCGACATACCTAATTACTATTAATTGAATATAAATCAATGTGATAACTAACTACAGTAAAGCTGCATAGGGTCTTCCCGTCCCCCTGAAGACAGCGAGCATCTGCACTCGCAATTCAATTTCACTGAGCAAGTTGTAGAGACAGTGAGACCATCGTTACATTATTGATACTAGACCACATTTAATGGCCAATTTATTTTGCTACCTTAGGATCCTCATAGTTAAGACCGCTATTAACCAGACTTTCGATTAGTAACTTTTATATTACCTCTCTTATATTAATGGCATTGGGCAAATTTCATCCAGAATACTATTATATTAATTATTGCTCTGAATTGTGTTTTTAGTAAACAGTCGTGGCCTCCGATTTTATTATACCATATAATTATATTAAATTATGGCTAATTTAACTTTATATGGTTTCTCTTATCGTCAAACTTATGAGAACAACTTGCCGAGTTCCTTAACAACTTTTAGCTCTACGCCTTAGTATTCTCTACCTACGAACCTGTGTCGGTTTAGGGTACGGTAGTAATTAATTTATTTATTTATAAATTATATATTTAATTTTCTTGATCTATTATAAATTACCATATAGATTTTCAATATATTACTCATCAGTCAAAACTTTGGTTCTGAACCTTAGAGGCCGCATTAACATAAGGTGGTTTAACCTTTCCTTATAACCCTTTCGTATTCGGCGAGAAGTATTATAACTTCTTTTTACGTTACTCATGTCAGCATTATCTCTTCAGTTATTTACAAACAATGAAACACTGTTTATCATCAATTATACTGAATGTTCTACTACCTAATTTATAAATATAAATAAATTTTATATTTTATATTTATAATTAACAGGATATCGGTTGATTATTTAAGACCCGTTAAATTTTCGGCGCAATAGTCTAAGGGCTGCTACGTTGTTACAACGGTCATTAAAAGATAGCGACTACCAGGCTCACTTTACAGCTGCATTCAATCTATTACTTCCTTATTTTCACTTAATAATCATTTGGGACCTTGATCCATGTTCTCGGCTGTTTCCGTCTTGACTATCCAACTTATCATGAATAGTCTGAATATCTATTATCAATTTATGTTATTCCGAGTTTCGTTTCCATTGGTAAGATTTTCAAAGTCCCCTCAACCTAAATATTTAATATAAATATTAAATTAATAATAAATATATTATTATTGGGAATTACCGTGCTGTACCTCCATAAATTTATTAATAGATGTCATACTTAAATATGTTTCGTAGAAAACCAGCTATCACCAGTTCAGATTGGCATTTCACCGCTTTCCAAAACTCTTCGGAGAATTCTGCAACATTCAACCGTTCGATCCATTATAATCTGGTTTTGGAAAGATCAACTGGCTTCGGGTCTAATAATAGTAACTATCCCAAAACTATTCTTTGTAAATAAATCACTTATATTTTATTAAATTTTTATATTATATAATATATAAGGAATTTATTCTATTTTTATTTTAGTAAAAATATTTTAAAATTTTATATAAATTTTATATAAATTTTATTATACAAATAATTCAGTCGCTTTCGCTAAGGCTAATTAACCTTGCTACTATCATTAACTTACTGACCCATTATGCAAAAGGTACGCCGTCATTTTATATTCTAAAACTTCGACTGCTTATAGAATTACTAATTCAAGACTATTTCATTTCGTTATACAACGAACTATTTCAACTTTTCCTTCACAGTACTTTTCACTATCGCTAAATTTATTATACTTAGCCTTAGAGGATGGTTCCCCTATATTCCGACAAGTTTTCTCTCATCGTACTTATTTATTAAGAAAAATTTTTTATATTTTACAGGACTTAATACCTTCTTTGGTAATTAATTTAATTTAATTAAATAATTATTATATAAATATTATATTATAATTAATAATATTCCAACTTCATTCCTTATAATTAATTTTATATTATTTCAAATATTTTTTTTTTCTTAGGCTAATCCGATTTCACTCACCATTACTTTCGGAGTCTCGGTTGATTTCCTTTCCTTTCCTTAATACAATGTTTTGCTTCAGGAAGTATTAATTTTAAGGTTTCCCTTAGGATCGCCACAATTTGTTCACTATTAATAAAATTTTATTTTGTATTAATGAGTTTGTGGCTTTTGGTTGTTACCTCCTTTTTAATAAATTTGCTAGTTATCCTTAATAATTCCTTTAAATTACTTTGATGTTTGTACTAAATTGTCATCTATACTTTTAGTTTTAATCTTTAATTTAAAACTATCTATTTATTTATTAATTTATGAAAATTATGTTTTTATCAAATTAACTATTATAATAATAGTTGCTATATCAACTTTTAAGTTGCTTAAATTAAAGTATTTATATTTTAATGTAAATTGATTATACTTTAAGAAAAATAAAAAATAAAAAATAAAAAATAAAAAATGTTAAAAAACAATATATTAAATTTATCTAATTGAGATAATTATACAATTAGAATCAAACCATCCATCTTTTCGAGAGAACTTATCCAAAGAAATGTTAATATCTTCTGAAGTAAAATAGTTGAAATTTTATTAAATGAAGATCAACATATTAATTTATTATTTAGATTACAATGAAGTGACACTCAGTTTGTAACTATTGGTAATTTACAGAAATTGAATAAAGAAGATAAAGATTATTTAATAAATTTCATTATCGAAGAAATAGAAGATAGAGGTGAATACTATTTAGAACAAAGTATAGTATCAATAGTATTTTCTTATGGTATCAGAGATGGTAAAGCTTTATTTACTACTATACTATCTGTATCCATGTAATAAATATCTATACCTAATTCTAAAAGTTGATAAATTACTTTGAACATATACATTCTAGCATAAGCTGTTACAGCTATGGCTGAAGGTAGTGATTGATTTACTGAAATATTTTTAGAGTCACATTCCAACATGAAATCTAAATATTCATCTTTACCACATAAATCAGAGAAACCAGCAATAGGTTTATTTTCATATCTTAATAATTCCGCTTTTAAATTTCAAGTATATGAAATTAATCCTTCATATTCTTCAGCTGATATTCCATTGAATAAAGATATATCTGGAGTTTTTCCAATATAATCTAAGTTCATTTCATTTACAAATCCATAAGGGAAGAATCCTTTAAGATCAACTACTTTATATTTAACTGCTAATGTTCTTAAGGAAGAAGGAAGAATTAAATAAGAATCAAACATTTCTACTTTTATTTTATCGTTATTTGAGGAATGAAATATTAAACTTATTACTTTATTATCTTTAAAGGATGGTTTAACTTTAAAGTTTTCAAATAATACTTTAATTATAAACATATAATCGAAATTGCTAAAATTGTGAATAAATACTTTTGCATTTGGATTGAAAACTAATAAATCTGTCAATGCTTGTAATAATATTTAATAAGAGGATTTAAAATCGCTTAAGTAATAAGTTTTTATAAATTCTCCATCATATCATCCACAGGCATAAGCTACAAAAGTACCATCTTTTACATAAGTTTCTATATCAAAAGTTACTATATTAATATTTAATTTAGCATTAGCTTTAGAAGAAGTTATAAACTTATTAACAGTAAGTTTTTCGAAGTGAGATATAGTAAAATTATCAATAAATATAGTAAATTTATCAGTCATTCTTATAAAATTATTTCCTTCTACTAAAGTATCTTCAAATTTATAGAATATAGCTTTATCTTTGAACAGTATACCTTCATGTTTATTACCATTAACTTTAACGTATAATATACATCCATTGTTTACAAAGAAGTGACCTTTAGGATCTAAATTATATTTTAAGATATAAAACATACTAAGTAATTTACTCAAAGCTAAAAAAGATAATGTAGGATATTTATGTATACTAATTTTAAAGAATTCATTGATTAATTCTTATATTAATAAATATAAATTTAGATATAATTTGATATAAAAATTTATTTTATTTTTATAATAATTTAAATATAGCTGAAAAAAGGAATTGAACCTTTGTTTTACCGTCATGAATGGTAAGTTTTAACCATTTAAACTATTTCAGCTTAATAGTTTAATTTAATCATTTATTTAATTAATAAAAAGAAATAATACAAAAATATTTGATTATTTATCTATTAATTTAATTTTATAAATTTATTTAATTATATCATTAATAGGATTAAATGAAGAATTAATAAATTAATTATATTAAACTAATTAATTTAATTATTTTTAAATGTTTATTAAATTAATTTTAATTTTTTTTTTATATTATAATAAAATCAAATGAGTTAGAAAAATATCTACGAAACTAATTATGTTCATAAATTTTATTCAAAAAGAAATTTTATTCTTATAATTTAAAATAAGATAAATTTATTAAAAATAAAATTTTGCTGGTTTAATCTAAATATTTATAAGTCTGAATATAGGAATTAAAGGTAACTCATTTAATTAATAATATCAAATAAACAAATTAAATATTAAAATAATTTAATTATTTAAATTTAATTATTTAAATTTAATTACTAAAGTGTTTGAGAAATAATATATTATTATTTTAATGAATATTTTTCTATTTTTTTATCCATAGATTATTCTATTTTTTTATATACAATTAAATTATAAAATAAACTTATTATTATAATTTAAGTTTATTTATAGACCTAGGACCTTAACTTAAAATTAATATATTTTGTTAATAATTTAATATTAATTTTACAGGTTTAGATATCATAACTCATTCTTGATTTAAATATAATATAAATAATATTATTTATTAATTTAATTAACATTTAATATTATAATTAATATTATAATTAATAATAATTTAGGGTAAAATCAGAGACTTGAACTCTGAACAGCGTCGCCACAAAACGTTATTTTGCCAATTAAACTAATTCTACCTTATTTTTTGTTTTTTTATCTGATTTTAAATTTATATAGAAATTTAATATTATCTAATTACTTATTTGTATTTATAAAATACTCTTTTAAATTATTAGTAAACCATTTATTGAAAATTAATTTATTTAATAAATAAATGAAACTTGATATAAAATTAAGTATGCTTCACCTTATTTTTATATATTAGATTATTTTAATTGAGTTTAAATTTAATTAACTTCAACTGTTTGATTTTAATATTACTTGCTGTACTACTTCCGCTTTGTATAGTAGAATTTAAGTTTAAATTTTTAAAATGACACTTATTAATCTCTGAGAACTAATTTAATTATAAAGAAATTCAACTACAATATAAGACAAATCTTTATCTTGTCTAATTAAATATTTTATTCATAAATTCAATAAAATTTAAGCCGTATTTAGATACATCTTCATTGCAGAATGAAATATTAGAATCATTTTTATACTTGTCATTGTTTTACTTTATCATTAAAGGGTGCAACAAATACACAAAATCATAATTTATAAACCTTAAACTCTTTGAATAAAAAGAAATAATTTAATATTTATAGAATTAAAAGCACAATCAAGGATTTACTTGACCTGCTTTAAAAAAGGGGGTAAAATATAAAAACAAAAATAATGGATAATAAATATTATAAATTAATTTTATAATTTTATAACCATAATAAGCATTAAATACTTTTTTAAATTTTATCTGTAGCTAAATCCATTAAAGTATTTTCAGCTAAACCAATAATAGGTACAATAATTAAGAATCAAGCAAAATAAAATGTAGTAGCAAATTGTCCAACTTCTACAAAAGGGCTTTCAGGATGTTGAGAACCAATTCACATTAAAATTACAAAATTTACAATAAAGAATCATTGAGCTAATTTCATAGCTGGTCTAAATTGACTTCCTCTTATTCTTGATACATCAGTTAAAGGTAAAATTAATAATATTAATAATGAACCAAACATAGCTAATACTCCTAATAATTTATTAGGAATAGATCTTAAAATAGCATAGAAAGGTAAAAGATATCATTCAGGTACTATTGAAGAAGGTGTACTCATTGGATTAGCTGGAATATAATTATCACTATGTCCTAATAAATTAGGATAGAAAAATACTATAATAGATAAAGCTAAAAAGAATGCAAAGATAGTTACAAGATCTTTAAATGTAAAATAAGGATGCATTGCATATCTATCTACATTAGAAGAGATACCATTAGGATTATTTGATCCATGTGTATGAAGAGCCATTAAATGAGCTATTACTAAAGCAGCTAATAAAAATGGTAATAAAAAATGAAGAGAGAAAAATCTATTAAGTGTAGCATTACTTACACTAAATCCTCCTCAAATTAATTCTACTAAATCTTGTCCAAAAAAAGGTACAGCTGATAATAAATTAGTAATTACTGTTGCACCTCATAAACTCATTTGACCATAAGGTAATACATATCCTAAAAAGGCTATAGCCATCATTAAGATTAATATTATTACTCCTATACTTCAAACTAATATTCTAGGTGATTTATATGAACTATAATATAATCCTCTTGCTATATGAGCATATACAAATATAAAGAAGAATGAAGCTACATTAGCATGTGTATATCTTAATATTCAACCAGCATTTACATCTCTCATTATATGTTCTACACTATTAAAAGCAAAATCTACATGAGGTTGATAATGCATTGCTAAAAATACTCCAGTTAAAATTTGTATTATTAAACAAGTTCCTAATAAAGATCCAAAATTTCATAAATAAGATAGATTTGCTGGTTGAGGAGAATCTACAATATAAGAATTTAATAATCTTAATAATACATTAGTTTTTAATAATCTCATTTGTATTTATTATTTTTAATTAATATTCTTTATTTAATTTGTTCTAATATTTAAAACAACAAAAACAAAAAAACAAAAACAAATATTAAATTATTATATCTAATATAATTTGTTATTATTTTTAAATTTAAAATAAAGTATTAATTTATGGTATATTATACCCTATTTTAAAAATAGTTTATAGAATTATCTTAAAGAATTTATGATATTTTATTATTATAAAATAATTTTTTTTTTTATTTTTATTTTTAATTTTAGATAATAAATATTTAATTTAGTTAATTTTTTAGTTTTAATCATTATATAAATTTATATTTAATTAAATTTATAGAATTTAATTGATTATTATTATTTAATAAAAAAATCAATCTTATTTTATTATAATGAATAAAATAATTATAATTACTCACTTAATAACAATATTATTTTAATATATAGAAATTTATTTATATTTTTTATTAAATTTTCTAATATTAATTATTGTATAAATATTCTGACAATGGAATTAATTTACAATTTTGTAAAGCACAAAAACAAAAATTAATTTATTTAAATTTTGTTTATATTATAATAAGTCTAATAGACTAAGATATATATAAGCCCAAGAAGATTTGAACTTCTATGAATTTCTCATCAAGAAATCATTCTACCATTAAATTATAGGCTTTATTTAAGATATTTAATTTTTTAATAATAAATTTTAATTTTAAAATTAAAATTGTAAAAAAGATTTAAATTTAATACTTTTATATTTGTTTTTTGTTTTGGTTTTATAATAATAAATATTATAAATTAATTTTTGTTTTTTTGTTTATGTTTTTATAGGGGGTAATTATTAAAAAGAATTAATATTTTAAACAAAAAATATTATAGTTTTAATATATAATATAAAAAATATATAAATATAAAAATTAATTATTAGCTTGATCAACTCATGCTAAATAATCTTGAACTGTTACAGCTTCAACAACAATAGGCATAAATCCATGTCATACACCACAAATTTCACTACATTGACCATAGAATGTACCTGTTCTTTCAGCTAAAATAGAAGATTGATTTAATCTACCTGGTACAGCATCAATTTTAAGTCCTAAAGAAGGTATAGCGAAAGAATGGATTACATCCGCTCCAGTAATAATTAATCTAATATGACAATCTACAGGGATTATTACTTTATTATCTACATCTAATAATCTAAATTGTCCTAATTCTAAATCAGATTCAGGTATCATATATGAATCAAATTCTATAGATTCACCACTTTCAGTTACATAATCAGAATATTCGTAACTTCAATATCATTGATGACCTACTACTTTAATAGTAATTGTAGGTGATATTACTTCATCTAATAAATATAATAATCTAAAACTTGGGAAAGCTATAGCTATTAATATGAAAGCTGGTGTTATAGTTCAAATTAATTCTATTAATGTACCATGGTTTAAATATTTGTGAATAATAGGTGAATTTTTTGTATTAAAATAATAAATAGTTGAACCTAAAACTCAAAATACTCCTAAACAGATAATTATTAAATAGAAAAAAATAGTATTATGTAATTCTACTATTCCAGTAAATCCTGGAGCAGCACTGTCTTGAAATCCTATTTGTCAAGGTTGAGGAGCATCGTTATATATTGTATTAAATATTGATAAAAACATTTTGTAAATTTTTTATTTTAATCTCTCTTAGTTTTATACTAATCTACTTTTAAATTTTAAATTAAATTTTTTTTTTAATTTTAGATTAGATTTAATTTATTCATTAATATTATATTAAATAATTATAATTATAATATATACTTATTAGTATTAATACTTTAGAATTTATTAATATAATTTTATTTATTATATTTATTAATATAAAAAATTTAAAGTATTCTAAGATTCGCCTTATTCAATTATTTCATATATTTAAATTAATATTTTAATAATATAATAATTAATTTAAATATTAAAATCTTAACTATATTATTCAATTTAATATAGTATTCTTTTATATTTAATTATTAAAATAAAAACTATTAAATAGGGGGTAAATTTTATAAATATAAATAATATTAATTAATATTATAAAAAATTAAAGAATATTAAATTAAAATTACAATTTTAATTTATGATTTATTACTTAATTTAGTAATATACATTCTTATTACTTGTTGGAAAGTAAATAATGGTAATACATATTTAGAAAAAATATAAATTAAAGAAAGTAAAGTTAAAAATGAGAATGAAAATTGGTTAACAAAAAAAAATGGTATTAATTGAGGCATTAATATTAAATGAAAATATGAGGATCTCATAAAAAAATATAGAGAACTGTCTCTGCGTTATAAGCAATTTTGAAATTTGTTTTTATGTTTTATAATAAATTTCTATTAAATGAGACATTGATTGAATTTATATTAATAAATTCTGTTCATGTTATAAATTAATATTAAATTAATAATATTAAATGTAAAATTAAAATATTAGATAAGGGGGAATTTTAATAAATATAAAAAATTAATAATAATTATAAAAATTAATTTATGAATTATTATTTGAAGGAGATAAAACTAAAATTAAAGCAGCTATATAAATAATAAATAATCTTATTTCATTTAATAAAGAAGTATCAATTAAAATAGGAGCAAAAATTAAGAAAATTAAAGAAAGTAATGATAAAGTAATATAAATAGAATAGGTAGTTATAATTCCAGTATCTAATTTACTAATATTTTTTCCAGTATTAGTTAAAGTTTGAGATAAACCATAAGGTCCAACCATTTCTATTATACCTCTATCTAATACTTTAGAAATATTATAACCTAATTCTAAACCTTTATTAATAATATAATTATTATAAATTATATCAAAAAAATATTTACCATTAAAGAAAGTATATAATTTTTGTCCTAAAAAATTATCAGTTAAATCAATAATAAATGTAGGATTTTTATGATATAAAAATATTGCTAAACTAGCACCAAATAATGATAATAAAGCAGGTAATAATTTAATAATTAAAGGTAAACTAAATTCAGCTTCTATTAAAGAAATATTATTAGGTTTAATAAATATAGCATTACCAAAGAAATCACTAGCCATTCCTACAAATAAATCAGAGAAAATGAATCCAAAGAATATACTAAATAAAGCTAATAAAAATAATGGAATAATTACTTTATTATTAGCTTCATGAACATTTAAATAAGATTGTTTAGGACCATTTGGTACAGTTAAGAATACTAAACATATTAATCTAAATGAATAAAATGCAGTTAAACCAGCAGTTAAACTTCCTAATATGAAAGCATATGTACCATTAAAACTATATTGACCATAAGCTAATTCTATTATTAAATCTTTACTATAAAAACCTGTTAATCAAGGTGTAGCTAATAATGATAATGATCCTACTAACATAGTTGTATAAGTAAATGGTAAAAATTTAATTAAACCTCCTAATCTTCTTACATCTTGTTGATCTGAAAAACTATGAATTACAGCACCAGCACCTAAGAATAATAAAGCTTTAAAGAAAGCATGATTAATAACATGCATTAAAGCTACATTATATTGACTTAAACCTACTGCCATTACCATATATCCTAATTGACTTATTGTTGAAAAAGCAATTATTCTTTTTAAATCATTTTGAACTAAACCACAAGTAGCTGCAAAGAAAGCAGTAGTTGCTCCAGTTAATGTTATAATTAATAAAGCTGTACTACTATATTCTAATAAAGGTGATGATCTTAATAATAAATATAAACCAGCAGTAACTAGAGTAGCTGCATGAATTAAAGCTGATACCGGTGTGGGACCTTCCATACTTCCAGGTAATCATGAATGTAAAGGTATTTGAGCTGATTTTGCCATAGCTCCTGTTAGAAGTAATAAACCTATTATTGTTATAGCTGTTTCATTCATAAAGGGTACTAAACTAAATATTGTAGCATAATCTAAAGATCCAAATAAAGCAAATAATGCAAAAAATCCAATACTTAATCCCATATCTCCTACTCTATTCATAGTTAAAGCTAATATTGCTGCTTTATTTGCTTGTATTCTAGTAAATCAAAAGTTAATTAATAAATAAGATACTATTCCAATACCTTCTCAACCTACAAACATTACAAAATAATTAGCTCCAGATACTAAAACTAACATAAAGAAAGTGAATAAAGATAAATAAGAGAAAAATCTTTGATTATGAGGATCTTCAGCCATATAATCTGTTGAAAATATATGAATTAATGAAGATATATATAATACAGGAATAAACATTGATACAGTTAATTGATCAAATAAAAATTCTCAAGATATAGTCATATATTCTGAATCTATTCAATTAAATAAAGAAATTTTTACTGGACTTGAACATAATCCTACTTCATAAAAAGCAATAGTTGCTAATATACTAGATAAGATTAAACAAGTACATGTTATTATATGAGAACCTGTTACTCCTATTTTTCGACCTAAAAATCCTGATACAAATGAACCTAATAAAGGTAAAATTAATATTGTTAAATACATTAAGTTTCTTGTCTAATTAAAATATTTCCTTTTATTCTATAAACTGCTACAATTATACTTAAACCTATTACTGATTCAGCTCCAGCTAATGAAATTATAAATATACTAAAGATTTGTCCTATTCCATCATCAAAACTAAAACTAGATAATAATAATAACATAGTTACTGCTAATAACATTATTTCTATAGCTATAATCATTAATATTATATTTTTTCGATTTAAAATAAAACCTAATATACCTATTAAAAATAAAAATAATGATAAATTCATAGTATTATTGTATGATATACCCTTTGGGACTGATATTAATTGTCTAATATTTTTTTGTTTTTAATTTTATTAAGCTCTGTTATTATAAATTAATAAAATAATAAAATTTTATTATTTACAAGCAAAAACAAAAAAAAAAAAAACATATAAAATATTACTTGCTAATTACAAATAAACTAGTATTTGTTTAGCGGATTATTAATTTAATTATTAATTTTTTTATTAATTTTATTATTAATTTAATTATTATTTATAAAGAAATTAATAAACAAAAATTAAAAAGGGATAACAATTATTAGTTACCACCTCAATAGTATACAGCTATAAATAAGAATAATCAAACTACATCTACAAAGTGTCAATATAAAATAGCAGCTTCATGTCCTTGATGATGTGTATCAGTTAAATGATAATTAATTATTCTAATAAAACCTACTAAAATAAATAATGTACCAATTATAACATGTAATCCATGTAAACCAGTTGTAGCATAAAATACTGTACCATATATTGAATCACTCATTGTAAAGCTTGATTCTGAATATTCATAATATTGTAAAGCAGTAAATATTATAGCAAAAATGATAGTTAATAATGTACCTAAGATAGATCCTTTTCTATCTCCTTGAATTAAAGCATGATGACCATAAGTTACAAATGCACCAGATGATAATAATAATATAGTATTTAATAAAGGTATTGCAAAAGGATCTAAAGGTGTTATACCTTGTGGAGGTCATACTCCTCCTATTTCTATTGTTGGAGATAAACTAGAATGGAAGAAAGCTCAGAATACACTGAAAAAAGCAAATACTTCACTAATAATAAATAATATTACTCCTATAGTTAAACCTTTTTGAACTTGTAAAGTATGATGTCCTAAAAATGTTCCTTCAGTTATAATATCTCTAAATCAAAGTATCATACCTGATACTGTTAAAGAAAAACCCAAACTTAGTAACTGTCCTCCATAAGTAAAACCTTGCATATACATTACTGCCCCTAAAGTTAAACTTAATAATGAAAAACTTACTAAGATTGGTCATGGTGATGGATCCACCAGATGAAACGGAAAAGATTGAAATTGATTTCTATTTATTTTAATCATTGTATTGTGAAATTGTTATTATTAAACCCAAAGTGTCCGTGTGAATTTATTTTTATTTGCATTTTAATAAACCCAAATTGCCCATGTGAATTTATTTTAATTAACATTAAAATAAACCCAAATTGCCCGTGTGGAATTATATTATTTTTATTTATATCCACACTTTTATAATAAAATTAATAATTTTTATTATATTTTATCTTTATTTTATTTTGTTTTTTGTTTTTTTATTTAAACAAAAATTAGATGTGATTAGTTGCAATTATGATTATTTATCAAATTGATATGTTCTTAGAGTTAAAGGGAATCGAACCCTAGAGAAAAGTTTTGGAGAACTTTCAATTAAACCACTAAATATTAACTCTTAATATTTAGAGTTATAACTAGAGACTGAATAAATTCTTTATTAAAAAAGGGGGGAATTTTAATAAAAAAACAAAATATTATTATTATAAAAATAATTTTAAAGGAAATATATTAAATAATAATAATTAATCATTAATAATATGTCCAGTTTTAATAGTAATACTAAATGTACCTCTTTTGTTTTTATTAACGAATCTATTTGTATTAATTAATCTAGCTTTAGTTCTAGCTAAACTACCTTTTTGAACTATTTTAGATTTAACTCTTCTTTGTAATTTTTGTGTTAAAACTCTACCAGCTAATTTTAAATAAATTCCAGATAAAAAAGAAGGTATTTTATTATTACTAAATCTATTAGTAATTCCTTTATTAATGTTTTTAGTTTTACTTACTTTAAATAATTTCATATGAATATATCTAAATTTAATAAAATTACTTAATATACCAATAAGATTAGCTAATATATTACTTTCATTTTGTGGGGAATAAATTCTTATTAATTCTAATTCTATTGATTTTTTAAATAAATTACTTAATAAATTAACTAATTTTTCTAATTTATTATAAGATAATATTAAAAAATTAGAATGTAAATTACTATTGTAATATTTGTTTCTTAAAGGTTTTCAATAATAAAATAATGTAATTTTTATTATATTTGGATTAATTAATATTATTGGTTTACTTATTATACTTGACATATTAAGAAAGGCTGATTTACATATTATATAAATATTATTTAAATTTTTATTTATTTGTTTATAAGGTCTATTAGTAAAGGTATAAATATGATTAGTATAACTTGCTAATTTAGAATTAAAGGGACTAAGTAATCCTATATATTGTAGTTCATTCATTAAGATTTCATTTGTTTCATTTGATATTGTTTTAGTCAATTCTTTATTTAAATTATTTAAATTTTCTGATTTAGATAAATTCAAATTAAATTGATTTTTATTTTTTTTATTTAATATATTTAATTGAGCTTTATTAGAATTAATTATTTTATCACTTAATTCAATTATTGTTTGTAATTTTTTATTAGCTTTTTTACTACTTATATTTTTTTTATTATCTAATTCTATTTCTTTATATCTTTGTATTATATTTTCTACTGAAATGTCAGTTATTCCTTTATTTATATGTTTTCTTAATAGAGGTAAACCATAGATAGGATTTAATTTAATATTTGAATTTGTGTTTTTATTCATTTGTGTGTTTATATTATAATTTTAGGTTTATGTTACAATGTTTAAATTCGGTTTTATTTTTTAATTAATTAATTTAATTAAATTAATTTTTTAAGTTAATTTAGGAAGATTTTATATATTTATATTATTAATCAATTTAGATAGATAAATATTATTAAATATTTTCCACTTTTTTCTTTTAGACTTTTTATTTAATTTAATTAAATTTAATTTAATTTTTATTTAATATTAAAAATAAAATATAATTATATATAAAATCAAAATATTTATTTTATTAATTAAAATATGGTATCTTTTATACTTTATATTATATTCTAAAATAAATTAAATTAATAGGGGGTAAATTTTATAAAAATATTGAATTAATTATTTAATTCAATTGAGGTTAAATATTTAAATTAATTGTTAAATATTATAAAATATTTCTTAAAAAAATTAAGAATATAATAATAAGAAAGCAATCATTAAAGAGAATAACCCAGTAGCTTCAGCTAAAGCGAATCCTAAGATTGCAAAACTGAATAACTGACCTCTTATTTGAGGGTTTCTAGCTGTTGAAGCGATTAATGAAGAGAAGATTAAACCTATTCCTGCTCCAGCTCCAATTAAACCTGAGCAAGCTAAACCTGCACCAATGTATTTTGCTGCTGCTAACATTTTTTTTTACAAATTTTTTAATAGCGTCTAAAATATATTATAAGTATAATAATATACACTTTTATCTTTTATTCATTTTAATTAAGGATTTTTTTTTTATAAAATTTTAATTAAAAAATAATTTAATTTTTATTCATGTGAATACGAGTAATCAGATTCGAACTGATCACATCTACTTGGAAGGTAGAGGTTATACCAACTTAACTATACTCGTTAAAATTTAAATTTATTAAATTAATATAATAAAAACAAAACTATTAAATAATTTTCTTTATACTTTTATCTATATAAATTAACTGATTATTAAATTAATAGGGGGTAAATACAAAAAAAATCTAAAAAAATATTCAGAATATTATAAAATTTTAATAACTCTAATAAAATTAATAAATTTAATAATTACAAAAATAAATAAAAAACTTAAAAATAAAAAATAAAAAATAACTGAAGTAAACAAAACTAAATTTTCAATAAAGTTAAAAAAATTTAGATAAATTTCTCCAGGTTCTAAAGAACAATGAATGTTAACTACATTAATATTAGTTGGAGCATCACCACTTATAATAGTAGTATTATTATCCATATTTGTCATTTTAGATATTTTATAATGTTTATGATGATAAGGTACCATATCTTTAAGAAAATTAATATGATCTTCAACTTTTTCAACAGTTAATAAAACATAATTTTTAAAACTAGAATCTCCAGGTGAATCATATAATTCTTGGTGAACTGTTAAATCTAAAGTAGGTCCTACACCTAAACCAAAATGAAAATAAAATGTGGATTCAGTTGGTAATATTTTTAAATAAATACTAGATAATTTTACTCCTACAGCATATGCAATAAGTTCTCCAGAATTTTCAACTAAAGAATTTAAACCTTTAATATATATATTATTATATAAAGTTAAATATTCAGTATTATCCATATATATTACATTATTTATTAAATAAATATAAAATAAATAATATATTAAAAGATTTATAATTATTACTTTAAATAATAAATAAGATTCATTATAATTTATTTTATTTTGTTTATAATTATTTTTTAATATTATTTTTATTATTTGAAATGTTATTAATGCTATTAATATGTTAATATTATTATATGATAAAATTAAATAACTTAATATTATAATTAATATAAGATTATTAATATTTATACTAATTAATTTTGTATTTATTTTCATTTTTCATTTTAATTAAATTGTGTGTTCTAAAATTAGTACTAAAATATTTTGTTTTGTACAATTAAAATATTTTAATAACGAAGACTATTTTTCAATAAAATTTTTAATAATATAAATTTTTTTAATTATTATAATAAGATTATTATATTTTTAATAATTTTTAATTAATTTTAATTTATTATAAATTTAACTATTATTTTGGTTTTTGTTTGTTTTAATAAATAAAATTATATATTATCAAGTCATTATTTTTGTTTTTGTTTTGTTTTTATTTTTATTAATAATATAAAGCGAGATTTTCCAGATTCGAACTGGAACCCTTCTAAATGACAATTAGAAACTCTACCAATTAAGCTAAGATCCCTTAATTTAATTAATTATATTATATTATATTATATTATATTAATTGTTTCTTTTTAAATGTAAAAAATAAAAAAACAAAAATTAATATAAACAAGAGCAAGGTGATTCGAACACCTACCAATGATTTTGAAGATCGTCATACTAACCGTTAATACTATGCTCTTTTATTTTATTATAATATTTAAATAAGACATAAAATTTATAATTAAAATATAATTAGAAAAGGGGGGAAATTAAATGAAAAATAATAAATTAAATTTGAATATTTAAAACTAAACTATTAGAATTAAACATTAAAAATTAAAGTAGAAATAGAAAAATGTAAACCATCTAATATAACATTAGGGAAAATACCTAATAAAACAGTAGGAATTAATAAAGTTAATAATAAGATAAATTCTCTTCTAGAAATATCTTTAATAGGTTTCAAATGAGGAGAATAAGTACCATAAGAAATTCTATTATATAAATAAATAGAATAGATAGCAGATAAAACGATACCAGTAGCACCTAAAGCTGCTATTATAGGACTTCTTTCTCATATTCCAATTAAAGATAATTGTTCACCTAAGAAATTTAAAGTTAATGGTATACCAGTATTACTTAATGTAAAAATGAAAAATAATATAGTAAATACAGGCATATAAGTTACTAAACCTCTTACATAATGAATAATTCTAGTTCCTGTTCTATCATAAATTATACCTCCAACACAAATAAATAAAGCAGGAGAAACAAAACCATGAGCTAAAGCTAATAAAATAGCACCTTCAATACCTTGAATTGTATTAGAAAATAAACCTAATATAACAACACTCATATGTGCAACACTTGAATAAGCAATTAAAGCTTTAGTATCTTGTTGAACAATTGTAGCTAAAGAAGCATAAATTAAAGTTATAATAGCAATAGTTTGAATTAAAGGAGAAAAATAATTAGTAGCATCAGGTAAGAAATTAATTAAAACTCGTAAATAACCATAAGTAGCAAATTTTAATATAGTAGCAGCTAATAAAATAGAACCAGCTAAAGGACTATCAGCATGAGCTCTATATAATCATCCTGTTAAAGGTCATAATGGAGTTTTTACTGCAAAAGCTATAAAAAATCCTAATCATAAGATTTTTTGATTATCTAAATTAATATCTGATAATGATATTATTTGAAAATCAGTTGATCCTACATAACTATATATTTGTAATATAGCTAATAACATAAATAAAGAACCAGCTAAAGTATATAAAAATAATAATAAAGCTGATCTTATTCTAGCTTCACCTGAACCATATATTATAATTATTAAAAATAAGATAGGTAAAACACTTTCAAAGAATATATAAAATAATAATAAATCTAATACTACAAATACTCCTATTTGTAATGTTTCTAATAATAAAAATGATATTAAAAAATATTTTAAATTATTATTTATATTATTATAATTAGATAATATAGCGATAGGACTTACAAAGGTTGTTAATAATACAAAATATAATGATATACCATCTATTCCTATATTTAAATGACAATAACTTAATTCTATAAATTCATATACAAATTGATATTGACTAGTACTTGAATCAAATTCTAATCAGATATATATTGAGATTAAGAAATTTATTAACATAGTTATTAATGTTATTCTTTTCATTCTTATTTTATTTTCTATAGAATCTTCAGGTATTGTTAATAATAATAAACTACCTATTATAGGTATTAATAATAATAAACTAAGCATTTTTAATTTGAAAAAAATTTTTATTCGATTTTTGCGACTAGAGGGTCTATTTATTTTATTAATTTTTTATAAGAATAAAATTAAATAGTTTTATAATAATTTTTATTATATTATAAATTTGAATTTTTGATTTATTTATTTTAATATTATAATAAATCTTAATTATTATTTTAGGGGATTTTATTTTTAATAAATAATATTAATATATAAATAAATTAAATTATACTCTTTTTTTTTTATAGAGCTCTATATATTAATCCTCTTCTTTTAAAAATATTTTTATATAAGATTAATATTTAAAAATTTATTTTAAATTAAACTTTTAATTATTTAAATATATAAATTAAATTATGATAATTATTAAAAATCTAAACACAAAATTAAAATTTTGTTGCTTTAAATTCTCTTTAATGAATCATCGGACACTGTGAGATTTGAACTCACGACTTTATTCAAGTACTCGTTTTCAAAACGAGCGCCATAAACCAGACTCGACCAAGTACCCTATAAATTTTTTTTAATAAAAATTATATTAAAATTTATAAGACCGAAGGGAATTGAACCCTTATACCATCCATTATGAGCGAATTGCATTACCAATTATGCTACAGTCTTTAAGTTTTTTGTTTGATTTTTAATTTTAAACCTAATTTATTAAAACACAAAAAAAAACAAAAATGATTTAAATATTAATTTTAATTAATGATTTTTTGTTTAGTTCTTTTTTTAATATTAAAACTATGCTCTTTTATTTCTTAGAGATTTTTTAATTAATTTTATTTTTATATTATAAACATAACAAAACAATTTTGTGTTTGTTTAATTTTAAATATTCTAAATATTCTAAATATTCTAAATATTCTAAATATTCTAAATATTCTAAATATTCTATTATAATTAATTCTGTTAAAATTTTATTTAATAAATTAAAACCAAAATTAGAATAAATATAAAATTTCTTAAAAAATCTCTAATAAATGAAAGGGGGTAAATTTTTATTAAGATGAATTGTTTATTAAATTTATTTAATTTAAAAATAAAAATAAATAAAAAATAAGTTAAAATGAAACTTAATATAAAATCTCAATTTAAGATTGAACAGGTAACATTTTGAAAGCATGGAATGGGATAGGACTTTGTAAAGTTCATTCTAATGTAATAGCTGTTTCTGTTTCATTATTAAATTGTTCTGTAGATGTAAAATAAGAAGGTACATTTCAAGGATTATTATTAACTGGACTTCCATTAGCGAAAATATCATAAATAATATAACTAAATAAAACAGTAGCCATTATTGAAATAAGTGAACCAAAACTTGAAATTTGATTTCATCCACTAAAGGCATCTGGATAATCTGGAATTCTTCTAGGCATTCCAGCTAAACCTAAAAAATGTTGAGGGAAGAAAGTAACATTAACTCCCACAAATAATGTTCAAAAATGAATTTTAGCTAATAATTCATTATATGATTTTCCTATTATTTTAGGTGCTCAGAAATAGAATCCAGAAAATATAGCAAATACAGCTCCCATTGATAATACATAATGGAAGTGAGCTACTACATAGTAAGTATCATGTAAAGCTAAATCTAATGAAGCATTAGCTAAAATTACTCCAGTAACACCTCCTACTGTGAATAAAGCTAAGAATCCTAATGCAAATATTAAAGGTGTTGTAAATCTTAAACTACCACCATATAATGTAGCAATTCAAGAGAATATTTTAATTCCTGTAGGTACAGCAATTACCATTGTAGCTGCAGTGAAATAAGCTCTTGTATCTACATCTAAACCTACACTGAACATATGATGAGATCATACTAAGAATCCTAATATTCCAATTGAGAACATAGCATATACCATTCCTAAGTAACCAAATATTGGTTTACCTGAAAATGTAGATATTACTTGACTAACTATACCAAATCCAGGTATAATTAAAATATATACTTCAGGATGTCCAAAGAATCAGAAAAGATGTTGGAATAATATAGGATCTCCACCTCCAGCTGGATCATAGAAACTAGTATTAAAATTTCTATCTGTTAATAACATTGTTATACCACCAGCTAATACAGGTAAAGCTAATAATAATAAAATAGCAGTTACAAATACACTTCATACAAATAATGATAATTTATGTAAACTCATACCATTTGTTCTCATATTTAAAACTGTAGTAATAAAATTAATAGCTCCTAATAATGATGATACTCCTGTTAAATGTAAACTAAAAATAGCTAAATCTACTGATCCACCTGAATGAGCTTGAATTCCTGATAATGGTGGATATATTGTTCATCCTGTTCCTGCTCCATTTTCTACTAATGCACTAAGTAATAATAATATTAATGAGGGAGGTAATAATCAAAAACTTATGTTATTTAATCTTGGAAATCTTTTAACCATTTGACTATAAAGTCAAACCTTTATTGTTCAATTCTACAACTATTAAAGTCAATTTAATTGAATTAAAGAAGTAGTTTCCTACCTGGATGGACTATGTCTTCACCCTTAACTTGCCAAGTCTTTTCATAATAAAATGGAATTACTGACATTTTCATTTTTAAGGGGCTTCGCGTGTAGTCTCTGAGGAGCCTACTTAAAATTACAATTTAAAACAACAAAAACAATAAAAAAACAAACAAATTTAATATTTATTTATTTATTATATTATTGTTCAAAAATTTAAACAAAATTTATACACCTTTGTCTTGTTTACTTTTTAATAAAATAATTTACTTAAAAAAGGGGTAAATTATAAAAACAAAAAATCATATGTAAATTTTAATTTATAAAAACAAAAATCATATGTAAATTTTAATTTATATATGATGTAATAAGTACAAGGATTGCGTCATTAACGGCATTTGTAAGTAATTGTTCTTGTGTGAAATTACTAATTATTTCCGTTAATTGTTGATCATTTATACATTTTTCAGCTAATTCTTTTTGAAATATGCTACTTATTTCATAATGTTTCAATTCTTGAATTGAACATACATTTAAATCAACATCTGGCATGATAAATGGATCAACATCTTTTGTTTTATTAAATAAATCATCCATTACATTTGTTTCAGGATCATTGTTTATTATAGTTGGTACACTACCACTAGCTATATTTTCATTGTTTATTATAGTTGGTACACTATCACTAGCTAAATTTTCATTGTCTATTATAGTTGGTACATTGTCACCAGCTAAATTTTCATTGTCTATTGTAGTTTGTACATTATTACCAGCTATAACTTCATTGTTTATTATAGTTTGTACATTGTTACCAGCTATAAATTCATTGTCTGTTATAGTATTTCTCGTCGAAAAGAAAAAGATAGATCAACCTAATATAAGACTTCAAGTGATTGAAAATCCATAATCGGTTAAATTGTTGTCAATAATTAAGTTAAAGTTTAAGTTTAAGTTTAAGTTACTTAAGTTTATTAAGTTTGAAATCATTTCTATTATAAATATTTTTTTTTTTAATCCTAAAGCCAATGATCAATTTAAATTGAAATGTTTTACCAGATAAAAAAATTTGTTTTATTTGTTTTATCTTAATCAATTTAAATTGATATGTCTGACCAGATATAAAGATTTGTTTTATCTTAATCAATTTTCTATTTCTATTTGATTAAAAATCGGATCTGTTTAGTTGCAAGAATATTAGTTGTTTTTGTTTTTTTTTGGGGACACTTTGAGTTTAACAATAACAATTTATTCAATAACAATATAATGATTGAAATGTTTTAACTTTTTTAACTTTTTAACTTTTTTAACTTCTTTTTTAACTTTTTTAACTTTTGGTTTTAAGTTGTTTTTGTTTTTTTGTTTTTGTGTTTTATAATAATAAATAAATAAATAAATATTAAATTTGTTTGTTTTTTTATTGTTTTTGTTGTTTTAAATTGTAATTTTGTTGGTTTCCTGCATATTATTCCCATGTATACATAAGTATTACGACTAATTCAGTTGAAAATACAACTTTATAAGTTTTAAACTTCAATTAGCTGTCTATGTATCTGTTAACTGGAAAATGAATTCCAAAATCGAGAGATTCTATGCATATAGCGAAGTAATAATTAAAAAATTTACACTTTTTAACGGCATTTCCTAATTTAGGGTTTAAATATAATAATATGTAATATATGTAATTTATAAAGATAATAAATTTAAGTGGGTTCAAGTAAAGTAAGTTCTTTGTCTATTCATACTATTTTTTACAGATTCTGTTTTATTTATACCTTCTTCTGTATAATGTTTGTTTTCAAATATTAATAAAACTATTTCTTTTCAATCTTTGTAATCTAAATATTTACTTGAAAATAATGAGTATTTATCTAAATAATTAACTATAACATTTAGAGACAATTTACTTGAAGCTGTTAAAGTATAGTATTCATTACCTGTAGACTTTTGTTTTCTAGTTAACAATGTACAATTAAGAAAATTTGATATATCTGTTAAAATATAAAAATAACTATTATTAGTTATAGGATCTAACATTCTTTGTTCGATTCTTAATCTACAAGATATTTTTCTTTTTTTAGCATTGTTTTCTAATTTAGTATGTTGTACAGAAAAACTACCATTTGAATCTAAAAATCCACTTAATCAACCATCTCCTGATAAAGAACTATCTTTCAATGGCAATTTAATAATATTTGTATTATGGTTTTTATTTAATCAATCTATTAAATTATGAAGTTGATGTATTTTTGGTGTTCTTAATTCACCATTTAATAAATGAACTACTTTTTTTAAACCTATTACAAGTGAAACAATTAAAACACAAGTATTATCTCGTGTTTTATATCTTATAAATCCTGATCCTATTATTTCTAATAAAATTTTAACTAATGGTTCATTTTTAAGTCTAAAAGTTATACAAAATTTTGGATTATGTTTCTTTTTTTGTTCAGGTTTTTGAATTCAAATATGTCCGTCTCCTTCAAATAGACCTGCTAAATATTCCTTATATATATTATTTTTAAATTTATTGCTATAATATCTTATATTTAACCCATGGAACTCCTTTTTACTTGCCATATCTGGAGCTCCAATATGGATAGGTAATAAATAATTACCAAAACCTCCAATTAATGCTGGCATTACCATAAAGAATAACATTAATAATCCATGTGCAGTTATTATAACATTAAATAATTGATGATCTCCTTGTAAAAATTGAACACCAGGTGAAGATAATTCTAATCTAATTAATACTGAAAAACCTGTAGCTATCATACCTGCAAATATAGCAAATACTAAGTAAAGAGTTCCAATTTCTTTAGCATTAGTTGAATAAAGTCGTCAATCCA